CTGTTCTATTTGAGAAAAGTGAAAGGTGCGTATTTTCTTCCCTTTTATGATACACGCATCCTTCTCATCCTTCTCATAATGAATAGAGAGCGGGTAGCGGGAATCGAACCCGCATCGTTAGCTTGGAAGGCTATGGGTTATAGTCGACGTCAATTCATTATTTTTAACGTCTCTAATTCAAAACCGAACATGAAACTTTTATTTCATTCGGCTCCTTTATGGAAGATGGCTGGATTCCATAATCTAAGCCATAAACGAACTAAAAGAAGTTGCTTCATAAGATCTATGTCCGCTTTTCTGTCTGAATGTATACCAAACAAATTGCTTTCTAGATGATCCCTCTAGAAGACGAGGGGTATTTTGAAAAGTCCTTCTAGTTACTTCGTTCTCTATTTCTCCTTGCGTGAATCTTGAGGAAAGAAATTTTTGTTTCCACCCGAGCTGAAATAAAATGTCGATAACTTTAGTAAACCAAAGTCGTCCTTTATTAGCTATTGTGCTTCAACCTCTTCAAATGAAAAAATTGAAGATCTAGTTACGATTAGAAGTACACTTTTGTATCTTCCTCCATGGATTCTTTACTTAATACTCATTCAATTGTTAAGTCTTGATACAGCGCAAAAAAATTATGCTTCGCGATTCCCTACTCCAATGTGAAAATTTATAATGGACTTTTGGGTACAAATCACGAAAATGTATATGATTCCTCAAATCGCTTATTGAGAGGTAAAGGATTCAATCCTTTCTAAGAAATAAAGTTTTTAATCGGAACGGAATATGAATAAAACCTAAAGACCCCTTAACTATTTCAGTTGTTAATAGAACGAATCACACTTTTACCACTAAACTATACCCGCTACATTGTGATTATTGTATATGAATGGACCATTTGTCGAACAAGAACATTACTCTATGTAATAATGTAATATAATAAATAAAGATAGGATTAAGGACAAAATCCTAAATGAAATTGGAAATGAGAGTGCTCGGGTCTTTTCCTGGAGAAACTTAATGAGATAAGAAAAGGAGGGCCTTTTGACCTTGAAAAAATGTGTGTTCTTGAGGGGTTATTTAGTAGAAGACCTGCCCCAAAAGAACTATATAGCATAACAAGAAATGGCCTGGCTAGGTACCGACCCGGCCAGGTGGGGGAATCAAATAAAGGACGGACCCTTCGGATCGGATGAAATCAAATTCAAAGGGTACTCTTTAACGTACCAACTTCACTCTTTTTTTTTTTCTATTTTTGAAATCCTTTTTCTTTACTTCAGGGGTAACATAGTCATTATCCTTTGTTAATTGGGAGAGATGGCTGAGTGGACTAAAGCGGCTGATTGCTAATCCGTTGTACGACTTCTTCGTACCGAGGGTTCGAATCCCTCTCTTTCCGTTTCTTCCGACGGCTTAATATTTTCTTTCGACTTCAAATTCAAAAAAAAAAATCTTGAGACCCCCTTTTTTTTTTATTTTATCTTTTATCATAGTTCACTATCTGTAATAGAGAAACTCATAAGAAAATGAATAAATCAAACAACAAGAAATCCTTTCTTTTTTTATTCCTCACGCCCTGGATTACGCCCTGGATCATTCGATAGGAATCCAAAGATAAAGAGAGAAACAAAAAATATCACTACTGTGTAAACGAAGAGTTTAAGAGTAAGCATTATACAATCTCCAGGATAAGATCCTATTTTTTGGAAAAGGAGAATAGATTATCTATTTTTATACCCCATATTCTAGGTTTGACACCAAACCAATAGATGAAGTGGTTTAGAGATAAATCAAAAAAGAAAAAACCTAATATCTTTTCGGTATCCAAATTCTCTGTCATATCTACAGTTACTGTGGGGGGATTTACTAGTTTCTTGTTCACTGGAAGGTGAAGAAGGGCAAAACGAGGAAATGAGATGATTCAGATTCATCGCGCCTATTCAAGAATTTCCATGTTTGAATCGAGGGTTCATATCATAATGTAAGAGATCCGATCTTTTTTCAATTGTTAGTTTTTTTTTATTGATTAAATCATGAATCTTTGTAGGACAGTATTAAATAAAGATCTCATCGAAAACTTACAGCAGCTTGCCAAACAAAGGCTAAGAGAAAAAAGAGCACAGGGATGACTGGCATAAAATCTACGATTGGATTAAGAAAAGCGTAAGACTCGGGTAACTTAGCAAAGAAAAAACTACTCGAATGAAGGGCAGAATTAAGACAGCTACAGATAAAACTAAAGATATTAAGCATAACAAACATTTCATTCTTGGAGATAATTGTATTTGATTGAGTTTTGAGTTATTGATTAAGGGATAAACGGGGAAAATGAACAAAAGAATCCTGCTTTTTTTACGTACTCAATCAAAAACCCCTCAATTCTCGCACGAAAATAGAAGGAAGCATACTTTCATACAATATCTTAATTGAATTCTATCTAATGATCAATAAATTCAGTGGAATTCTCTAACTAGTTGTGTGAAATCCTAGTACCAATCTAACGGATTCCATAGAGGTTTTTATTGATTGTGATTTGACAATTCATTAAAATTATTCAATAATATTCAATTGATTGAAAAAAAAAAGAAACAACTCTAGAAGTTGTGGATGTGGGATGGATGTGGGGCGTGGCCGAGTGGTAAGGCGCCGGGTCTTGTTCCCGGAATATCGAAGGTTCGAAACCTTTCGTCCCAGCACATCCCACACTTTTCTTTCTTCTAGTTACTAGTTCGAAGAAAGAGAACTTTTTCCTCTGTGCCTATAAAGGATGGAATCCGTATGTGGTCAATGTGTAGTGGGGCGTGGCCAAGTGGTAAGGCAACGGGTTTTGATCTCGTTATTCGAAGGTTCGAATCCTTCCGCTCCAAGGTATTCTATACCTTATGTAGAATACCAATTAGTAATTGATAAAAGTCAATATCAATTACTATACTTTCGATTCAGCCAATGACTATTCATGATTCCATATTGAATCAATTCCAGACGGGTTCTAAAGGAAAGCAGTTTTATGGTGAAACTTCGTTTAAAACGATGCGGTCGGAAGCAACGTGCGACTTGAAGGACATGATGAACTATGGATTCTTAACACCCATCATTTTCTTTATTTTTTGAAGATTCTAGTTCGAGTATAGAAGGTGCTCTGAACTCGACATACAAAATTTGTTTTTTATTTCCACTTTCCACGAACCCTTTTTTCGTTTTCGTGAACGTGTAAGTAATTAATTAAATAGGATACAATGGAGCTCGAGAAGAAATGATTGAGTCATTTCTCAGAGGTAGGGATCTATGGCTCACAGCAATTAATAGACGAACTTCGTGACTCTTATTTCTTATTTAATAAGAAAGAAATGGAAACAATCCAATTCCAGCAAGAGGTTTAAGTGTATCGAATCGAGGGGAATCAACCATTCGTATGATTCTTTAAAGAGAAAGAAATCACAAAAGGGATGTTGCTACCCTTTTGGTATGATTACGGATCACCGAAGTAATGTTTAAGCCTAACGATTCAAAAAAAAAAGTTAAAATATCATGTAACAAGAAAACGCCATTTTCAATTGTCTCAACAATTTCATTTTCATAAAAAAAGGAAAATTGATTCTAAACCTAAACGAGACAAAAAGGGAGTTAAAGAGAGCTCAATAAATGAATGAACCTTAGGACCTTTTCACTCTTTCTTTGGGTAAGAATGATCCAACAACCTGAGCTATAAAAAAAATGATTTTTTGATGAATTGGGGTTCTCACTTGATTTTCGAATCGATAGATCACCCTTCGAATCATTCTTTCTCGAGCCGTACGAGGAGAAAACCTCCCTTACGTTTCTAAGGGGGGCTGTAGTCATCTACAGCTATCCCAATGGGCCATCTATCGAATCGTTGCAATTGATGTTCGATCCCGAAGAGATGGAAGGGCTCTTTGTAAAGTGGGTCTTTACGACCCGATCAATAATCAAACTTCTTTAAATCTTCCTGCTATTTTTCATTTCATTGAAAAAGGAGCTGAGCCTACGAGAACCGTTTATAATATCTTAAAGAAAGCAAAAATTTTTCAAGAACTTTCAGGATTTTTTTTTAATCCGAATCCTCTTTTTTTGTTCTACGAACAAGGAAGCTATAAGTAATGCAACTATGAATCTCATGGAGAGTTCGATCCTGGCTCAGGATGAACGCTGGCGGCATGCTTAACACATGCAAGTCGGACGGGAAGTGGTGTTTCCAGTGGCGGATGAGTAGGGCAGAGGCCTACTATTTCTTCATCTAGGATCTGACTTAATACTTAATATAATAACCCCAAAAAAAATAGAAAATATAGGAGGTAAAATCAATATGATTCTAGATGATTCTAGTCATTTTTTATGCGGTGCAGCAGCATTAGTTTGGATCACAAGTTGAAACCGTATCTAGGATACGACTTATTACTTAATATAATATATAGTAATATTAACAAAAAAAAAATCTAAAATATAGGAGGTAGAATCAAAATGATTCTAGTCATTTTTTATGTGGTGCAGCAAGCCCGCATTAGTTTGGATCACAAGTTGAAACCGTATAAAGAGGTTATTTTGATTATACTTATTATAATCAAAATGATAATTCGAATTTGGTACTTCTATATAAAAAGGTTTATAGAATTGATTTTCAAGTATTTTCTTAATATAGAAGCTTGGAAAATATTTCTCGGTTGGAAGTACCTTTTACTGGTTTGGAGGCTATTTGAAAAATCGATATTCAACCTATCTATGTGGGTGGCGATCTCCCAGTATCTTTCGAAAAAAGAAAATTGGGTAGAAATACTCATAATTTGTGTCGATCGAATTATCCAACTATATCTATATCTGGATAAGCATTATTCGATCGAGTATAAGTACGTGCTCTGTTTTGGAGGTGTAATAATGATGAAGTGGTTTAATCTGCTAAGTCCTTGGTATTACCCACAACCGCAGAACGTGACTTATGTTTCGAACAAAACGACAGATAGAGCCGGCAACACTACCCTCGAGGTCATACACTATGACCAAAGGGGGAACAGGATCCTATATGATAGGAAAAGAAAAAAAACCAAACCTTGGTGGAAACGCATTTTTTAATTCGTTCAAAAACTAGCTACGTGTGCACTGCACGTAGCTAGTGTCAATACAGCACTAGTCCTTTTTTTTTTTTCACTTTGATTTCTTTTTGATTTTGTCTAGCGTAGACTGTCTCTTGGCCCGTAGGTCCTGACACAAGGTTAGAATTCTAGCTCTTCCAGAGTGGTATCTCACTGACGGCTTGGCCCCCCGGAAGGGGGCCTTCTTCGCCCTCCACCTAAGCTGCGCAGGAAAGGCCTAAAGCCAATCCCAGGGAACAGTAAAGCTTCATAGGGTCTTTCTGTCCAGGTGCTTGTCAACGTTCATTTTATATTGACAATAGTGTATTGAATAAATAGAATTTCATTATGGTAATTTTCAATTAAGTAAATCTATTTCTCTCCGAATTCTAATTCTAGATGGGGTTTGCAATCTCTTTATTTTTATTATGATTCATCTATACACTCGGGTTGCTAACTCAACGGTAGAGTACTCGGCTTTTAAGTGCGACTAGAATCTTTTACACATTTGGATGAAGCAACGAATTCATCCATACCATTGGTAGAGTTTGTAAGACCACGACTGATCCTGAAAGAGAAGAGAACGAATGGAAAAAACAGCATGTCGTATTAACGAATTAAGGAAGAACTCTAAGAGCACTTCATTCTTAATCCTTACCGGATCAATACAAAGTATTCTTTGAATTCTTATATTATATTTCAATATGGGTCGAGTGAATAAATGGATAGAGCCACAAGGATCCAATTATAGAATATAGAAAACAAAAAGCAACGAGCTTCTCTTCTTAATTCGAATGATTTCCCGATCTAATTAGACGTTAGAAATATATTAGTACCTGATTCGGGAAAAGGTTCTCCCATAACCATAAAAATAAGTGGATTCTCCATTTCTTTATTTCTTTTTTTTTTGAATCCTAATTATTAACTATCTCCACTCTTATTGAGTGGAGACGAATGTGTAGAAGAAACGGTATATTGATAAATAGAAGATAAATAGAATCAATTCTAAAATCAAAAGAGCGATCGGGTTGCAAAAATAAAGGATTTCTTATTATTTCAATATCCTAATTAAAGAACACAAACCTATTGGTTGGATGAAAAAAAAAGAGAATCCCTTGATAAGCTTATCTATCTTCAGGGTAGATATCATTTTATGACTATCTACCTTGTTTTGACTGTATCGCACTATGTATCATTTGATAGTCCAAGAAACCCTCGGTCTTTGGTTCAAATCTCATTTTCAATGGAAGAATTACAAGGATATTTCCAAATAGATAGATCTCGACGACAAGACTTCTTATATCCACTTCTATTTCAGGAGTCTATTTATGCGCTTGCTCATGATCATGGTTTAAATAGATCGATTCTTTCTGAACCTCTCGAAAATTTAGGTTATGACAATAAATCCAGTTCACTAATTTCAAAACGTTTAATTACTCGAATGTATCAACAGAAGCATTTGATTCTCTTTGATAATGATTTTAACCAAAATACATTTCGTGATCAGAATCAGAAGAAGCATTTTTATTCTAAAATGATATCAGAGGGTTTTTCACTCATTGTGGAAATTCCATTCCCTCTGCGATTAGTACCTTCCCTAGAAGCGAAAGAAATAGCAAAATCTCATAATTTACGATCAATTCATTCAACATTTCCCTTTTTAGAGGATAAATTATCACATTTAAATAATGCCTTAGATATACTAATACCCTACCCCATCCATTTGGAACTCTTGATTCAAACCCTTCGCTATTGGATACAGGATACCCCCGCTTTGCATTTATTACGATTCTTTCTCTACGAGTCTCAGAATTCGAATAATCTGATTACTCAAAAAAAAATCGATATTTCGCATTTTTCAAATCAGAATCAAAGATTTTTCTTGTTCCTATATAATATTCATATATATGAATGCGAATCCATATTCGTTTTTCTACGTAAACAATCTGTTCATTTACGATCAAGATCGTATAGAGCCCTTCTTGAGCGAACACATTTTTATCGAAAAATAGACAAGTTTTTCTTCATTTTTCATAAAAATTTTCAGACCACCTTATGGTTGTTCAAGGATCCTTTCATGAATTATGTCAGATATCAAGGAAAAGCCATTCTGGCTTCAAAAGGAACACCTCTTCTGATAAAAAAATGGAAGTATTACCTTGTCAATTTTTGTCAAGGTTATTTTGACTTGTGGCCTCAACCAGATAGAATTCAAATAAACCAATTCTCCAAGCACTCCCTCGATTTTCTGGGCCATCTTTCAAGTTTACGGCTAAAGCCTTGTGTGGTAAGGAGTCAAATGTTAGAAAATTCATTTATTATAGATGTTTCTATTAATAAGTTTGATACTATAGTCCCCACAATTCCTTTGATAGGAGCATTGGCTAAAGCGAAATTTTGTAACGTATCGGGGCATCCTATTAGT